TATACATGTCAAAATGATGGAAAACAAAGAATTTCTTTTACATATCCACCCAGTTTATCAATCTTCTGGGAAATGATACAAAGAAATCTTTCTTTGGCTACAACAGAAAAATTCTTATATAATGATGAACTATACAATTATTGGATTTATACGAATGAACAAAAAAGAAAGAGTTTAAGCAATGAATTAAATAATAGAATTACAGTTTTAGACAATAAAATAGTTTATATAGATGTACTCGATAAAAAAACTAGATTATGCAATAATAAAACTAAAACAGAATATTTGCAAAAAACACATGATCCTTTATTAAATGGATCTTATCGTGTTCTAATAAAAAAAATGTTTTCATCTTTTATAAATATAAGTGAAACTACAGTAAATAATTTAATAGATGGATTTTTTATAAATAAAATTCATAAGGTTCTACTTAATAATTACAATTACCAAGAATTTGAACCTAAAAAATCACCAAAAATTCGACATTTCTTAACTTTAATGAGTCAATTTGCGGAAGACTCAACATTCAATCAGAGAAGAATTTCTTTACTTTCTGAACAAGGACAAATTGGTTCAGAAGATCAAGAAAAATTTTTCAATTTTTTAGTTGATACAATCATAGCAGATGAATTTACTCAAACAATTCAAAAAAAAATAAAAGAAATAAGTCAAAAAATTCCTCGTTGGTCATACAAATTAATTACCGATTTAGAACAATACGAAAGAGCACAGGAAAAAGACGTAGTGGCGGATCATCAAATTCGCACAAGGAAAGCTAAACGTGTAGTGATTTATACGAATAAGCAAGAGAATACCGAAAATCCTTCTCCTGATATTACAGATATAACTGAGCACGCAGGCGAAGTGGCTTTGACACGCTATTCACAACAATCCGATTTTCGTCGAGATATAATCAAAGGTTCCATGCGTGCTCAACGACGTAAAATTGTTATTTGGAAATTATTTCAAGCAAATATACATTCCCCACTTTTTTTAGACAGAACAAAAAAATTATCTTTTCTTTCTGTGAATTTTGGTAAATTAATTAAACGAATTTTTCAAAATTCTATGGGAAAAAAATCAAAATTTCCAATTTCGGACTCTGACTATGGGGAGGAAGAATTAAAGAAAAAAGAATTAAAAGAAGAGAATAAAGAGTTCAAAAGAAAGGAAGAAAACAGAAAAGAAAATAGACGAATAGAAATCGCCGAAGCTTGGGATACCATTCCGTTTGCTCAAATAATAAGGGGTTTGGTGTTAATAACTCAGTCAATTTTTAGAAAATATATTCTATTGCCTTTATTGATAATAGCAAAAAATGTTGGTCGTCTATTATTATTCCAACGTCCTGAGTGGTCTGAAGATTTCGCCGAATGGACCAAAGAGCGGCATATTAAATGTACTTATAACGGCGTTCAATTATCAGAAACCGAATTTCCTAAAAACTGGTTAACAGATGGTATTCAGATAAAGATAGTATTTCCTTTCTGTCTAAAACCTTGGCACAGATCTACGATACGACCTTCTCATGGAGATCCAATAAAAAAAAAAGAACAATATAATTTTAGTTTTTTAACGATTTGGGGAACGGAAACTGACCTTCTTTTTGGCCCTTCCCGAAAACGCCCTTCTTTTTTTAAACCTATTTTTAAACAATTCGACAAAAAAATTCGAAAATTTAACAAAATTCAAGAAGAAAAAATCCAATTTTTTACAAAATTCCCAAATGAAAGAAAAAATTGGATTATTGAAACCCTTCTATTAAGAATAAAAAAAATGTTAATCGTAAATCCAACTCTAGTATTTGGATTGAGAGAAAAATCTAGTGAAAGAAAAAAAGAAAAAGATTCGATAATCAATAATCATATGATTCATGAATCCTCCATTCAAACCCGATTCCGGAATTGGGAAAATTCTTCAGTGACAGAAAAAAAAATGAAAGATTTGGCTAATAGAACAAGGACAATCAAAAATAAAATAGAAAAAATTTCAAAAGACAACAGCAAACTAAATATTAATCCTAACAAAACACGTTATGGTCCTAAAAGATTCGAATGGTCTAAAAATATTGGTCAAATATTAAAAAGAGGAAATGCTCGATTAATCCGTAAAGCAAATTATATTTTGAAATTTTTTAAGGAAAGGATATGCGTAGATATATTTCTATACATCATTAATATTCCCAGAATTAATACACAACTTTTTCTTGAATCAACAAAAAACTGGATTGATAAATCCATTTCCAATAATAATAATGAAAAAACTAACGTAAGAATTGCTAAAACAAATAAAAAAAAAAATCATTTTATTTCGACTCCAAAAAAATCATTTTTGCCTTTTCTTAGTAATCATAAGATTACTAAGAATTCGAGAATTCTTTCTGATTTTTCTGTTTTGTCACAAGCCTACGTATTTTACAAATTATCCCAAGCCCCAAATTTTGACTTATATAAGTTAAGATCTGTCCTTCAGTATCGTGGAATATCTTTATTTCTTAAAAATGAAATAAAAGATTATTTTGGAACCCAGGGAATAACTCATTCCGAGCTAAAGATTAAAAAACTTCCGAATTCTGGAATGAACCAGTGGAAAAACTGGTTAAAATTGAAAAGTAATTATCAATATGATTTATCCCAGATAAAATGGTCTCAATTAGTACCACAAAAATGGCGAAATAGAGTAACTGAACATTGTGAGGTTGAAAATCGAAATAATTGTGAAAACCGTTTTTTGTTATTGCCATATCAAAAATCCAATTTTAACAAGAACTATAGATATAATGTTTTATCATATAAATTTGTTTATTATGACGATAAAAATGATTCATATAGATATAGTTATAGGGGCCCATTCCAAGTAAATAAGACCCAAGAATTTTCTTATACTTCTAATTACAACATAAATAACGACAAATTCATTGACATGTGGTGGAATATCCCTATCACTAATTATTTAGGAATAAAAAATATTATGGATATGGATATAGAGAAAAATACCGATAGAAAATATTTGGATTTGAAAATTCTCCATTTTTGTCTTAGAAAGAAAGTCGACATTGAGGCCTGGGTCGATATCAGTAATGACAGGAATGAAAATACTCAAACTGAATTTAAGAATTATCAAATTGTTGATAAAATTGATAAGAAAGGTATTTTTTATTCCCCAATTTATCAAGAAATCGACCGATCCAATCAAAAAAAAAAATTTTTTGATTGGATGGGAATGAATGAAGAAATACTAAGTCGTCCCATATCAAATCTGGAATTTTGGTTTTTCTCCGAATTTGTCTTATTTTATAATGCATATAAAATAAAACCGTGGATTATACCAATTAATTTTCTTTTTTCAAATTCGAATGTAAGTCCAAATTTTATTGAAAATAAAAACATCAATAGAAAGAAAAAAACGAATATTTTTATACCTATACCATCAACTGAAAAAAAATCTTTTGAATTAGAGAATCAGAATCAAGACGAAACCGAACTTGTAAGTCAAGAAACTCTTGGATCAGATGTTGAAGAAAACTCTGAATCTGGTCTCTCAAATGGAGAAAAAGATATTGAAGAAGATTATATAGGATCAGATATGAAAAAGCCTAGAAAGAAAAAACAATTCAAGAGTAGTACAGAAACAGAAACCGATCTCTTACTGAAAAGATATTTGCTTTTTCAATTGAGATGGAAGAAAGGTTTGGAGCAAAAACTGATCAATAATATCAAAGTATATTGTCTCCTGCTTAGATTGGTAAATCCAATAGAAATTGCTATATCCTCTGTAGAAAGAAACGAAATGAATATAGATATAATACCGCGTAACGAGGATTTTGTTTGTACAGAATTGATGAAAAGGGGACTATTCATTATTGAACCGGTTCGTCTGTCTGTAAAAGACGATGGACAATTTATTATGTATCAAACCATAGGTATTTCATTGGTTCATAAGAGTAAACACCAAAAAAATCAAAAAAGATACAGTGAAAATGTTGATAAAAAATTTTTGGGTGAAAGAGACAAAAACATTTTTGATTTGCTTGTTCCTGAAAATATTTTATCGCCTAGGCGTCGCAGAGAATTGAGAATTCTAATTTGTTTGAATTCAAGGAATAATAATGGTGTGAATACAAATCCAACATTTTATAATGGAAATCGGGTAAAAAACTGTAGTCCATTTTTTGATGAAAACAAAAATCTTGATCGAGATAAAAATACACTTAGAAAATTCAAATTGTTTCTTTGGCCAAATTATAGATTAGAAGATTTAGCTTGTATGAATCGTTATTGGTTTGATACTAATAACGGAAGTCGTTTTAGTCTATTAAGAATACATATGTATCCACAATTCAAAATTCATTTCTGATACATTTGTCTTATAGATTTCCTATTATTTGGTAGAGAAATAGATTCACACACACTTTGTCGTACATTCAATTTTGATACATAAGACTAATTCGATGAAGAATCAATTGGATCCTGAAAAAAATCAATATAATTTGATTTTCTTTCTTCAGTTTCTTTGATAAAATGTATCAATAAGGTATTGTATATACCAGATTAAAACAGCTGGCATTATTATTACTGATCGGTAAAATTCCATATTTTGTAAAAATAAAAACGGTAAGGAAGGTTAAGAATTTATGAAAAAAAATTCATTCATATCTGTTATTTCGAATGAAAAAAAAGAAGAAAACAGGGGGTCTGTTGAATTTCAAGTATTCTGTTTTACCAATAAGATACGAAGGCTTACTTCACATTTGGAATTGCACAAAAAAGATTATTCATCTCAGAGAGGTCTACGAAAAATTCTGGGAAAACGTCAACGCCTACTGGCTTATTTGTCACAGAAAAACGGAGTACGTTATAAAGAATTAATCAGTCAATTGAACATTCGAGAACTAAAAACACGTTAATTTGAAGAGTCGTTTTGAATTATTTGATTTATTAGATCTTGAATTTTGATGAACTTCTTTTTGTTTTTAGCAATTCATGTAAAAATTAATTCGTGAAAGAATGAATCGGGGAAAAACCTATGACTGTACCAACTTCCAGAAAAGACCTTATGATAGTCAATATGGGCCCTCACCATCCATCAATGCATGGCGTTCTCCGACTCATCGTTACTTTAGACGGTGAAGATGTTATTGACTGTGAACCAATAGTCGGTTATTTACACAGAGGTATGGAAAAAATTGCGGAAAACCGAACAATTATACAATATCTGCCTTATGTAACACGTTGGGATTATTTAGCTACTATGTTCACAGAAGCAATAACTGTAAATGGACCCGAACAATTGGGAAATATTCAAGTACCTAAAAGAGCTAGCTATATCAGAGTGATCATGTTGGAGTTAAGTCGTATAGCTTCTCATTTGTTATGGCTCGGCCCCTTTATGGCAGATATTGGTGCGCAGACCCCCTTCTTCTATATTTTCAGAGAAAGAGAATTGATATATGATTTATTCGAAGCTGCCACCGGTATGAGAATGATGCATAATTATTTTCGTATTGGGGGAGTAGCTGCCGATCTACCTTATGGATGGATAGATAAATGTTTAGATTTTTGTGATTATTTTTTAATAGGGCTTGCTGAATACCAAAAACTTATTACGCGAAATCCTATTTTTTTAGAACGAGTTGAGAACGTCGGCATTATTGGTGGAGAAGAAGCAATAAATTGGGGTTTATCAGGACCAATGCTACGAGCTTCTGGAATACAATGGGATCTTCGTAAGGTTGATCATTATGAGTGTTACGACGAATTTGATTGGGAAGTCCAATGGCAAAAAGAAGGAGATTCATTAGCTCGTTATTTAATACGAATTGGTGAAATGTCAGAATCTATAAAAATTATTCAACAAGCTTTAGAAGGAATTCCGGGGGGTCCCTATGAGAATTTAGAAATCCGACGCTTTAATAGAATAAAATATCCTGAATGGAATGATTTTGAATATCGATTCATTAGTAAAAAACCATCTCCTGCTTTTGAATTGTCGAAACAAGAACTTTATGTAAGAGTCGAAGCTCCAAAAGGCGAATTAGGAATATTTTTGATAGGCGATCAGAGTGTTTTTCCTTGGCGATGGAAAATTCGCCCGCCGGGTTTTATCAATTTGCAAATTCTTCCTCAGTTAGTTAAAAAAATGAAATTGGCTGATATTATGACGATACTAGGTAGCATAGATATCATTATGGGAGAAGTTGATCGTTGAAATGATAATTGATACAACAAAAATACAAGCTATCAATTCTTTTTCCAGATTGGAATCCTTAAAAGAGGTTTATGGGACTATATGGATGCTTTTCCCTATTGTGATTCTCGTATTAGGAATCACAATAGGTGTACTAGTAATTGTGTGGTTAGAACGAGAAATATCTGCGGGTATACAACAACGTATTGGACCTGAATATGCCGGTCCTTTGGGAATTCTTCAAGCTCTGGCGGACGGAACAAAACTACTTTTTAAAGAGAACCTTCTTCCATCTAGAGGGGATACGTATTTATTTAGTATCGGACCTTCTATAGCAGTCATATCAATTCTACTAAGTTATTCAGTAATTCCTTTTGGTTCTCGCCTTGTTCTAGCCGATCTCAGTATTGGTGTTTTTTTATGGATCGCCATTTCAAGTATTGCTCCCATTGGACTTCTTATGTCAGGATATGGATCAAATAATAAATATTCCTTTTTAGGTGGTCTACGGGCAGCGGCTCAATCAATTAGTTATGAAATACCATTAACTCTATGTGTGTTATCAATATCTCTACGTGTGATTCGTTGAGACATAGGTCTTCCTTTGAATCATTTCTTTTTAAGTTTATAAGAATAAAAATGAAATGTATTGAATAGTATCTTATTTTTTTTATTTTATTTTTTATTGACTGATCGGGTTGATAAACTAAACCAGATAGTTAGATGAGTGAAAGAAAACGGCTTTTAAATTTGCAGTAAAAAATAGAATCTCATTGCCTATGTACAAGGGTTAAACAAAAATAAACATAAGCAGTCAAGGCTGTTTCCCCCAAGATTGGTTAATTAATCATCCTGACTTGAAGCGGGTTGAAAAGACCAATTCTATGGAGTTTTTACTATTTTTTCTCTATATCTCTATATTAAAATACATGACATGAATTACCATAAAGGTTGAACAAAAATGAGTGGATGATTAGGAACACCAAAGTACACAAAGGGTTTGTAATAGAGATTATGTAAGTTATCCGAAGAGCGATTTTTACATAAAAGAAATACTAATTGGGGCTTTAAATTGGTAGAAATGATCAAGTAGTACTCCCACAAATTCCGATCCAGAGTATGCTCCTATCCACCGATTAAGTGAATGGCTATCAGGAACGAAGTAATCCTTTACTTTTTTATTTTACGCCTAAATAAAAGAAATAAGAGAAACAAAAAAAAAATAATACTAATATAAAATATAAAAATATATAAATGGAATTGTAAAAAAAGATCTTTTTCCAATATCCATATTCAAGAAAATGAAATTTTTGTCATGCCATAAATCATGAATGAATGTTTAATTATTTTTCGGAATCGAAAATAATAAGTTGAAATTTTTATTGATATTGTTAAAAAGTGTACTTTTTTTTATTCAAAGATTAAGTTATTACTCAAAAAAAAACGAAAATTCTTCCAAATTAGTTAAAGTAAAGGATGAGATCAATTCCGAAGCACTTGTTAGAGTATAGCAGACAGAATTTCATTGGTCTAATTCAGGATTTTTCGATTGATTTTCAATTTATTTCTTATACAAACATACTAAGATTGAAAGAATATCGAATCAGTCCTTAGATTTATTTATGGCTCTTGAGGAGCCGTATGAGGTGAAAATCTCATGTACGGTTCTGTAATAGCGATGACAAGAGTGATCTTCTCATCGACTATGATTATCTAACAGTTCAAGTACAGTTGATATAGTTGAGGCGCAGTCAAAATATGGTTTTTGGGGATGGAATTTGTGGCGGCAACCTATAGGGTTTATTGTTTTTATAATTTCTTCTCTGGCTGAATGCGAGAGATTGCCTTTTGATTTACCAGAAGCAGAAGAAGAATTAGTAGCAGGTTATCAAACCGAATATTCGGGTATTAAATTTGGTTTATTTTATGTTGCGTCTTATCTAAATCTACTAATCTCTTCACTATTTGTAACCGTTCTTTACTTGGGTGGTTGGAATCTTTCTATTCCACACAGATTCATCTCTGACTTTTTTGAAATAAATAAAGTAGATGGAGTCTTTGAAACGACAATTGGTATTTTCATTACATTAGCTAAAACTTTTTTGTTCTTGTTCATTCCTATTACAACAAGATGGACTTTACCTAGACTGAGAATGGACCAATTATTAAATCTTGGATGGAAATTTCTTTTACCTATTTCTTTAGGTAATCTATTATTAACAACTTCTTCCCAACTCCTTTCATTATAAATTCTAAAAAAAAAAATATTTTCTATTCACTCTAACTTAATTCACAACTTGTCACAAACAAGAGAAAGAAACAAAATCTTATTTTTTTTTATTGATATTTACTATATGTTCCCTATGGTAACTGGGTTCATCAATTATGGTCAACAAACAATACGCGCGGCAAGGTATATTGGTCAAGGTTTTATGATTACCCTATCCCACGCTAACCGTTTACCCGTAACTATTCAATATCCTTATGAAAAATTGATCACATCAGAGCGTTTTCGTGGTCGAATTCACTTTGAATTTGATAAATGCATTGCTTGTGAAGTATGTGTTCGTGCATGTCCTATAGATTTACCCGTTGTTGATTGGAAATTGGAAACGGATATTCGAAAGAAACGGTTGCTTAATTACAGCATTGATTTCGGAATTTGTATATTTTGTGGTAATTGTGTTGAGTATTGCCCAACAAATTGTTTATCAATGACTGAAGAATATGAGCTTTCGACTTATGATCGTCACGAATTAAATTATAATCAAATTGCGCTGGGCCGTTTACCAATATCAATAACCGATGATTATACAATTCGACCCATTTTGAATTCGCCTCAAGCAAAAGATAAATTCCGTGATTGAAGAGCAATTACCAATTAGTAAGTTTCTTTTTTTTTCTTGTTCAATAACTAGAAATGGTGATTATTCAATATTCTTATTGATTTGTGAAAATCGCAACTTTATTTGTATTTAAAATATGTTTACTGTAACTATAAACGGTTTTAAAATGGTTTTAAATAGTTTTAGTTGCGAACTACCTTTTCATATAAAAAATAATGTGATGGGTCCAATAACTTTACTTTACTCGCATCACGTCATACACATTAGGATTTAACAATTCGAAACGCATAAACTGATTTTTTCCTGTTCAAGTCAATAAGATCATGAAACATTCCGATTTTTTTTATCTCTTATTTTACATATAATGGATTTACCTGGACCAATACATGATTTTCTTTTAGTCTTTCTGGGGTCGGGTCTTATATTAGGTGGTCTAGGGGTAGTATTATTTACCAATACAATTTTTTCTGCCTTTTCGTTGGGATTGGTTCTTGTTTGTATATCTTTATTCTATATTCTAGCAAATTCCCATTTTGTAGCTTCTGCACAACTCCTTATTTATGTAGGAGCTATAAATGTATTAATAATATTTTCTGTAATGTTCATGAATGATTCGGAATATGACACAGATTTTCATCTGTGGACTGTTGGGAACGGGATTACTTTATTGGTTTGTGCAAGTCTTTTTGTTTCATTAATTATTACCATTCTAAATACCTCCTGGTATGGGATTATTTGGACTACAAAATCAAATCAGATTTTAGAACAAGATTTGATAACCGCCAGTCAACAAATAGGAATTCATTTATCAACCGATTTTTTTCTTCCATTTGAACTCATTTCAATAATTCTTTTAGTTGCTTTAATAGGTGCAATTGCCGTGGCTCGTCAATAATAATTTTTAAACTAGCAATCCAAATAAAAATTCTATTTTATTAGATTCATTTTCATTCTAGTCAATCAAATTGGTTTTTTTTTGCTCTTAATTTTTTCTATTCTAACTTGGTATATTCTAGTCAATCAAATTGGTTTAATTGTTGTTCATATTGAAATGAATAGAGATTGATAAGGAGTTGGTCAATGATACTCGAACATGTACTTGTTTTGAGTGCTTTTTTATTTTCGATCGGGATTTATGGATTAGTCACGAGTCGAAATTTGGTTCGGGCTCTTATGTGTCTTGAACTTATATTGAATGCAGTTAATCTAAATTTTGTAACATTTTCTGATTTTTTTGATAGTCGCCAATTAAAAGGAAACATTTTCTCAATTTTTGTTATAGCTATTGCAGCGGCTGAAGCAGCTATTGGCCCGGCTATTGTTTCTTCAATTTATCGTAACAGAAAATCAACTCGTATCAATCAATCGAATTTATTGAATAAATAGTATTTATTTTTTAATTTTATTATTATAAAATTCAATTCTATTCTAGAAATTGAAATTTGATACCAATTCAAATTAGATTACTAGATATCGCACCTTAAGATATACTTTTAAAAATGCAATAAATCAATAAATCAAAGTATTTTGGACCTCTTTTCCATTTCTCCATTTTATATTTATTTTCTAATATTCTAATAAGTCGACGATCCAATCCAGAAGTAGATTGATTCAAAAAATTCTGGGAAATCATTGATTCGTCTGGTAATTTATTCGTCTGGTATTTGAATTTGAATATGTATTTCATTTACTTTACTATAACTAGATCGAAAATTAATGAAGTTAAAAAAAAATTATAGATCCAATGTCACATTCAGTTAAGATTTATGATACATGTATAGGATGTACTCAATGTGTCCGAGCTTGCCCCACAGATGTATTAGAAATGATACCTTGGGATGGATGTAAGGCTAAACAAATAGCTTCTGCTCCAAGAACAGAAGATTGTGTTGGTTGTAAGAGATGTGAATCTGCTTGTCCAACAGATTTTTTAAGCGTTCGAGTTTATTTATGGCATGAAACAACTCGCAGTATGGGTCTAGCTTATTAATACGTTTCCGAAAATTCCATTTGAATCCATTTATTTTATTTTTATTTGGATTTTTTTTACCGACAAAAACCCGTACCCAAAAAGAAATGAATTTCTTTTTGGGTACGGGTTTTTTTGGCCCAAGTGTATCTTGTTTTTACTACGAATTATTTTCCCTGGTTAACAACAATTGTAGTTTTACCTATATTTGCGGGTTCTTTACTTTTCTTATTTCCTCATAGAGGAAATAAGGTTATTCGATGGTATACTATATGTATATCAATCTTAGAGCTTCTTCTAATAACCTATGCATTTTGTTATCATTTCCAACTGGACGATCCATTAATTCAACTGGCAGAAGATTATAAATGGATCAATTTTTTTGATTTCCATTGGCGATTAGGAATCGATGGACTTTCAATAGGACCCGTTTTACTGACGGGATTTATCACCACTTTAGCTACTCTAGCGGCTTGGCCAGTTACTCGAGATTCTCGATTATTCCATTTCCTAATGTTAGCAATGTACAGTGGTCAAATAGGATTATTTTCGTCCCGAGACCTTTTACTTTTTTTCATAATGTGGGAATTAGAATTAATTCCTGTTTATCTACTTTTATCTATGTGGGGGGGTAAGAAACGTCTCTACTCTGCTACGAAATTTATTTTGTATACTGCAGGGGGTTCCATTTTTCTATTACTGGGAGTTCTGGGGATTGGTTTATATGGTTCCAATGAACCAACATTAAATTTGGAAACATTAGTTAATCAATCGTATCCTGTAGCATTAGAAATAATATTCTATATTGGATTTTTTATTGCTTTTGCCGTCAAATTGCCGATTATACCTTTACATACATGGTTACCAGATACCCACGGAGAAGCACATTACAGTACTTGTATGCTTTTAGCTGGAATCTTATTAAAAATGGGAGCATATGGATTGATTCGAATCAATATGGAATTACTACCCCACGCTCATTCTATATTTTCTCCTTGGTTGATGATAATAGGCACCATGCAAATAATCTATGCAGCTTCAACATCTCCCGGACAACGTAATTTAAAAAAAAGAATAGCCTATTCCTCTGTATCTCACATGGGCTTCATAATTATAGGAATTAGTTCTATAACTGATACAGGACTTAATGGAGCCATTTTGCAAATAATTTCTCATGGATTTATTGGTGCTGCGCTTTTTTTCTTAGCAGGAACTAGTTACGATAGAATACGTCTTGTTTATCTCGACGAAATGGGCGGAATAGCAATTCCAATGCCAAAAATATTCACACTCTTCAGTAGCTTTTCAATGGCATCCCTTGCACTACCGGGCATGAGTGGTTTCATTGCAGAATTAATAGTATTTTTTGGAATAATTACCAGCCAAAAATATCTATTACTACCAAAAATACTAATTACTTTTGGAATGGCAATTGGAATGATATTAACTCCTATTTATTCATTATCTATGTCACGTCAAATGTTCTATGGATATAAATTATTTAACAGTACAAATTCTTACTTTTTTGATTCTGGTCCGCGAGAGTTGTTTGTTTCGACTTCGATTTTTCTACCAGTAATAGGTGTTGGCATTTACCCGGATTTCGTTCTCTCACTATCAGTTGAGAAAGTGGAATCTATTTTATCCAATTTTTTTTATAGATAGATCTCCTTTCATTTCATTAAATGAAATAAAAAAATAGGTTTTCCTTACGTAAGAAGAAACAAAACTGAATCGGAATTCTAATCATAATCAGGCATGTTTGACATTTGTGAGAACCATTTAAATCATGATTTAAACGGTTCTCACCTCTTTCTAAGAAACTTGCTTATGCCTTGTCCTATATTTGTATTCGTAAGGTCTTTTCTTCCATTTAATTAAGCGTGAATGTAAATGAACCATAACTATGTAACCCTATTCCTAATAGATTAACCCCAAAATAGCATATCCAAATTACAAGAAAGCCTATAAAAGCCACAATTGCAGAACCTGTACTCCGCAAATTTCTATTTGTTCGAATATGTAAATAAATTGCAAATACGGTCCAAGTGATAAATGCCCAAGTTTCCTTTGGGTCCCAATTCCAATACGATCCCCATGCCTCGTTAGCCCATACTGCCCCTGAAAGAATACCTATGGTTAAAAAGATAAATCCTAAACTAATAACACGATAACTCCAATGATCCAACTGTTCAATCAGTTGGGACCTGTAATAATTTCGAACATAAAAGGGCGAAGCGTTTTGGACACTATTTCTTTTTTCATTCATGCGTTGAATCTCACTGAATAAAAATGACCCATTTAATACATGTTTTCGTTTATCAAAAAGCCTTATTATATCTTTTTGAAATGTAATGGTTAGAAGTGTTACTGATAATAATGATCCACATAAAAGAGCTGCATAACCCAATACCATCATACTTACATGCATCATTAACCACTGAGATTGGAGAGCGGGTACTAATATTGTGGGTTGATGCATTTCAGTTAAGAAGCCCGACGTAGCAAATCCTTGGGTAAAAATAGCACTTGGCGCAGTTATTGCACTTAAAGAATTTGTCTCTTTTTTAAAAAAATATGGAATCAGATGAATAAGGTAGAAACTCCAGGAAAGGAAGATTAATGATTCATATAGATCACTTAATGGTAAATGTTTCCAATAAATCCACCGAGTAACTAATAATCCTGTTATACAGAAAAAAGTAACTATCATCCCTTTTTCTAATGAATTATATAGTCCTACTATTTCATTGATTAATAAAGTTATCAAATGGAGTATAATTACAACGGAAACCGTTGAAAAGGAAATATGAGTTAAAATATGCTCTAAAGTGGAAAAAATCATAATATAAATTAAAAAAAAAATAATTCATTTTCATTATTTATTATAGATTATAGGACTATTGCATTTTTTGAGGATTTGTAAGATGTCATGCCGCTACTCGGACTCGAACCGAGATGCTCTCGCACTGCTTCCTAAGAGCAGCGTGTCTACCAATTTCACCATAGCGGCTTGTTTGAAATCATAATACCTCGTCTTTATTTATTCGTCGAGATTATCAATTAATCAATACAATATTTCATTTTTCAAACCATTTGAATTTTGGTTTGCAAATGCTTGTTTGTTCATTAATTGAAATGGTTCATACTCATAATAATAATAATTTACTTTGTTTTTTTTTTTAATTTAAATCAATTTACATTTTATAGTACTGCTTTAATTTGTCAATGGACTTTCGTGTAGTTTATGTTTTCTTGAAATAAAACCTTGTATCTGTCTTTCATCCTAACCTTAATAAAGTTCTTTCTCACTTTTTTTTATTTGATAATTTTTTTAGCTAATTTCAAAACTAACAAATAACAAGTACATATACATACATTATTTCAATACATAACAAAATCGAATATTTTGGATCACAAATTCAATACAGCATCGACGGGATTTTTTCTATTTTTTCTGGAAATAGATAGTTTTTTCTCTAAAACAAATTAGTCGGTAGAACTTTGTTCGGTTTTAAGTATTGAACTGGATATCTCATAGAAAAAAATCTGGATCTCTGTTGAAACGTATTTCCAAAACAAAAAAAAAATTCTTCATACATAATATTCAACTAAAACTAAAATATAGTTTCAATTTAAAAGGCCTTTTTGATTGATTTGAAACGGGTGAATATATAATATAGCAATTCCAAGAAATAATGCTTCCGGACGTGAAAGTTGAACTATTTTCTATTTGTCTTTTTTGTAAAAAAAGACAAATTATATTAGGTAGAAAAAACTTTTTTTATTGGATTGTGACGAAATAAATATAAACAGGTTGATGGGGAAAAAAAATCCCCATCTTAGAAATGACAAAATAGACTAAAAAAGAAAGGTGATGAAATAGTCTCTATATAGATAGTTTTTGAAACAAAAACAAAAAGTACTATTTTATGGTCGGCATAAGAGTTGTTATTCTCTATATCATAAGAAAAAAAAAGTTCCAATTTTCTATAGTTCAAAATATTAATTAGTAAATGCAAATCTATTTAAATCGTTTATTTTCTATATTTTTGATTCTAAATAAAAAACGAAATTATTCAGAATTTGTTATACCATTTTTCTTTGAGTCAAGTCGATTTTGATTATTCCAAGGTTTGATTACTTATTTTTCGTACAAAAAAACTTTTTGAATTCCCGGTAGAAAGAGATTTTGCTAATGAAAAGGCTTTTAACGCCGCCCAATACCCCTTTTTTTTCCAAAGATTTTTACGAATACGCTTTTTGTAAATCGAAGTACGTTTTTTTGGAACTGCCATTTCAAATTGAATTGATTACTCAATGTTATATTTGGATGTGAAAGACATCTATTGTTCAAACGAATCTTTGTTTTCTATTCATTATCTATGTATTTAGATACCCTTTAATTATATTATTAAATTTTTGAAAATCGAAAAACATAATCTAACTATAAACTAGAAATAGATTTTCTATATTTTGATTAAACTAATTGAAAATACTCGATTAGGAGAAATAGTCTACTCTAATAGAATATTCATAATATATAAAAAAATGTGTACGAAATTGATTAATTTTAATCCAAATTTCGAGTTATATCTCTATTTATTGTTGCTGTGTTACATTTCATTTTTATGTACGTAATAAATCACATTGAAAACTTTAAGAACCCAACCTTTAATTAGATCTTAATTGAAAACCTTACATTCTTTTTTGAAAATACATCGAATTTTTGATTTTCAAATTGAACTCAACAAATGAATTTGTTTTTTGTTTAAAGGACCCACGATTTAAGGCATTTTTTTATTCTATGTTATAGAAACTACAAAGTAAAGTAACAGATAGAAAAAATCGATAACTAAAAAAATATAACTATGTTTTTGTTTGGAATGGAAGACAATAAAAGAATTTGGCATAAAATGAGTTAATAATTGTGAATAAACTACAAAATAAATTAACAAAAATACTTCATTTTTTTTATCATTATTGACTTTATTAGATCTTTAGTAGATTTTATGATTTAGAGTCTTTTTTAGTCGAATTTTTATCCTTTATTCTTAATATGTATTCGAAAATTTTTTTTATCTTCCTATTCAATATTTTCCATTTACTTAATACTTAAGTATTCGCTTTTAATAACAAATTGATTATTTGACCAATTATAACTTCGTGATTTGAATATTAAAAAAAATACTGAAACATCAATATTAATATTATTAATATTTTATATAGACTAGAAAATTGAAAATGAAAAAATTCTATGTCTATTTAAGTTATTATATCTTCATTTTTTTATTCATTTCTTTCAAAAGGGGCAAGAGCCTGTGAATCGTAAACAAAAAAATGACTATTAATTAAATATAAAATTTTTCTATTCTATTATGGAACATATATACCAATATGCATGGATCATACCCTTACTTCCACTTACAGTTCCTTTGTTAATAGGAGCTGGACTTTTCTTTTTTCCAATGGCAACAAAAAATCTTCGACGTATATGGGCTTTTTCTAGTATTTCGTTGTTAAGTATAGTTATGATTTTTTCGATGAAGCTGTCTATTCAGCAAATAAATAGTAATTCTATTTATCAATACGTATGGTCTTGGACCATTAATAATGATTTTTCTTTAGAATTTGGCTACTTGCTCGATCCACTTACTTCTATTATGTCAATGTTAATCACTACTGTTGCAATTCTGGTTCTTATTTATAGTGATAATTATATGTCTCATGATCAGGGATATTTGAGATTTTTTGCGTATATGAGTTTTTTCAATACTTCGATGTTGGGTTTAGTTACTAGTTCAAATTTGATACAAATTTATATTTTTTGGGAATTAGTTGGAATGTGTTCATATCTATTAATAGGTTTTTGGTTCACACGTCCTATTGCCGCAAATGCTTGTCAAAAAGCGTTTGTGACTAATCGTGTAGGAGATTTTGGTTTATTATTAGGAATTTTAGGTCTTTATTGGATAACAGGTAGTTTCGAGTTTCGGGATTTGTTTGAAATATTCAATAACTTAATTAATCATAATGAGGTCAATTCTTTACTTTGTATTTTATGTGCTTTCTTATTATTTGCTGGTGCAATTGCTAAATCTGCCCAATTTCCCCTTCATGTATGGTTACCCGATGCTATGGAGGGACCTACCCCTATTTCAGCTCTCATACATGCTGCTACCATGGTAGCGGCGGGGATTTTTCTAGTCGCTCGACTCCTTCCTCTTTTCATAGTTATACCTTACATAATGTATGGAATATCTTTTATAGGTATAATAACAGTACTTTTAGGAGCAACTTTAGCTCTTGCTCAAAAAGACATTAAGAGAAGTTTAGCTTATTCTACAATGTCTCAATTGGGTTATATGATGTTAGCTCTAGGTATGGGTTCTTATCGAGCTGCTTTATTTCATTTGATTACTCATGCTTATTCAAAAGCATTATTGTTTTTAGGATCCGGATCCCTTATTCATTCAATGGAAACCATTGTTGGATATTC